TATATTTATTTATTTATTTATATTAATATAATTTTTGTATTAATGGTTTTACTATAGGTGTAAAACGTCTTTGTAAATTTAAAGCTCCTAAATTTATTTCAAATACAAAAGCTATTACTAATGATAATAAAAATACTAATAATATTGTTAAACCATATAAATGATTATGATAAGCACTTACCATATATGGTAAAATTGAAGATATTTCTAAATCAAAAGGTAAGAATAAGATAGCTATTAAAATAAAAGCAACACTAAATGCAGATCTAGATTGTTGATATGAAGTAAATCCACATTCAAATGGTCCATCTTTTTCTACATAAGAATTTGAATTAGATATTAAATAATTTAATCCTATTAATATTGCCGCTAATATTGGTGCTATTATTAAATATAATAAGAACATTTTATATTGATAATAAATATAGCCCCTCTAATATTGTAGGAATATAAGCATAAAAACTTATTAATATAACTGTTAAGAAAGATATTGTATAAGCTAAAGAAGGATTTATTAAATATATTCCTTTCTCTGTTTTACTTTGTATTAATACTTTTATTATATTTGCTTAATAATAAGTACCTATTACACTACATATAATTAAGAAACAAGTTTCAAATATATAATTATCATATAATGTTGATATTAATATATAATATTTACCATAAAAACCTGGTAAAGGAGGTATACCTATTAAAGAGAATAAAGCTAATACCATACACATAGCTAAACTTAAATTAGGTAATTTTAATTGTTGTATATATATTAAAGGAGATCAAACAGATACAGGATTATTTACATATTGTCCTGCTGCTAATATTATTAAGAATAATAATACATGTGTCATTGAGTATTGTATTAAATATAAATATATTATATTATCTGATGTTATTAATGTTAATAATATATACCCAAAATTTAATATACCACTATATGCTAATATATTTTTTATATTTATTTGGAATAATGGTTTATATGATCCTATTACTAATGAAATATAAAAGAATATTATTAATACATAATTATTAAATAATTGAATATTATTAAACATAAATATTATAATAGATAATTTAGCTACTATACTTATATAAGCAGTTATATAAGTAGGTGCGTAATTATAAACACCTATACTTCAACGATGTAAAGGAGCTAATCCCATTTTAAATAATAAAGCTATAATTAATATATTGAAATAATCATTAACATTATAATAATTATTATTAATATTATTTGTTACTAATTCATTATATATATTTATATCTGATAAATTAGTAGAACCAGTTAAACCATAAATATAATAAGATGATAATAAGATAATAGTAGAAGCAATACCTCCCATTAAGAAATATAAAAGAGAAGCTCTTGATGCGTTATATGATCTATTATGTAATCCTGTTAATAAATATAAAGTATAACTTTGTAATTCTATTACTATATATAATACTATTAAATCATTTACTAAAGGTAATAAAGTTAAACCTATAATATTCCCTAATATTATTAAAAATAAATAAGGTGATTTTAAATCATATTTAGTTGTAGATGTACTATATAATAATATTAATATAGTTACAAATAAAATTATAAATAATATTAATATATTATTATTTGTAATAACAAATCAGTTATTAAGGATAGTAAAACCTGGAATACAAGCATTAAAATCAAAAGAAGTAGTTAATAAAATAAGAGAATAAATTAAACAAATTATTCCTATTCTATTAATTAGAATTGAATTAGAAAAAGTAGAGAAAACTAATAATGTTATAAAAGAAGTAAATAACATGACAATGAATAAATTAATGTAAGTAAACTGAATCTTTTATGTAACCACTAAATAAGATACAGAAAACATAAGCTTGTATCATAGAGATAGCAAACTCTAATATAACAATAGCTACTACTCCTATTGCAGGGATAAATCCACCTATAAATCCAAATATAGATGTACTCATTAAGTTTAATATTAAAGAACCTAATATTAACATTAATAAGTGACCTGATAAAATATTAGCAGATAGACGTAAACCTAAAGATATAGCTCTAGAACTATATGATAAGAATTCTATAAGTACTAATACTGGAACTAAAGGTAAAGGAGTACCACTAGGAACAAATAAAGCAAAGAAACCTCAACCATGTATAGAGAAACCTAATATAACTAAACCTAATCATAAAGATAAAGATAAAGAGATAATAGCAACTATTTGAGCTGATATAGCGAATGAATAAGGGATCATAGAGATTAAATTAGCAATTAAAATAAAGTTAAATAAAGAGAATATTAAAGGGAAATATTTTTCTCCTTTAATACCTATTTGACTTTTAACCATATTTAAGATAGTATCGTTAATAGCTAATAAAACTAAGCTTCATCTGTTTAAACCTAATTTAACATTGTTATTATTTATAGGTAATAAAATTCTAGTAGCATAAATAATACCTACAACAATTAAAACATATATTACAAAATTAGTAATACTTAATGTTAAAATATTATTTATAGTAAATAAAGGTTTTATTTCGAATTGATCTAAAGGTGATCTTATAAACATAATATATTATTTGATAATAAATACCGATTGTAACACAGGTTTAATAACATAAATATTAATTAAAATAAAAATGTAAAAAAATTAAAGTTTAGTAACGATAAGTCTAGATATATAAAGTCTAAGTATATTAGGTAAAATAAAAGTAGAAGAGTAATATACAATGAAAGAAATAGCTAGAATACCGAAAGTTAAAAGATTTAAAAAATAAAAAGGAACTAATTGTGGCATAAAATAATTAAAAATAGAAAATGATAAAAATTAAATATATATAATTTTTCAGATTGGAGGGACTTGAACCCCCATACTTTTACACCCAATATAGACACGTTACCGATTACGCAACAATTTGTAATAAACCGAGATTTTGAGATATTAATATCAAAGAAAGAGAGAATCAAAGATAAAGAGAGAAACTCGAGATCAAAAAGAATATAGAGGGAATTGAACCCTAAAGAGATTAATTTGCAATTAACACATTTAACCATAGATAACTATATTCATATGACAAGTGTGAATTGAACACACATAATGGCATTGGAAGTGCCAGGGTTTACCATTTAACCTATTGTCACGGTTATTTAACCACAGTGGGAATTGAACCCACATATTTACTGTGAAGTAGTAATATCATACCATTAGATCATATGGTCATTTCTAACAAAGAAATGTCATATTGAGGACTTGAACCCCATACCTTCCGATTACAAAACGGACGCTTAACCAGTTCAGCTTATATGACTCATTTCTTGCCTAAGGTAGGAATTGAACCTACATTGGATGCATATGAGGCATCAGTTCTAACCATTGAACTACCTAGGCAACTGGGTAACAACTGAGAATTGAACTCAGATAATTCGTTCCACATACGAATGTTTTACCATTAAACTATAGCTACCTTGAGGAGGGACTGAATCGAACAGTCGTAGCACTTCGGCACTAAAGTTACAATTTAGCTCTAATTACCAACATTAGTACCTCCCCCCTTTCTGCGGTTAGTAGGAGTCGAACCTACACGGCTTTGCCCGGACATTTTAAGTGTCCTATGTCTACCTTTTCATCATAACCGCTTACCTTATAAGGTAAGGATTTTCCTTTACTGCTATCTCACCTTATTTTTATTATATAACACCTTATTTTTATATTATTTACCTTATTATTTAGCAGTATTTTTAAATCCTTTTTTTAAGAAAAATATAAGTATATATTTTTATATAAATAAAATAAACCTATTATGAACACAAATTTAATAAAAAGCATTCACAATTTAAAACTAAGTAAATTAGTTTCTTTAAAATTAATTAATAAAATTAATCATCTAGATGATGTTAATATCCCTAAAGTAAGTTATAATAAAGAAGATTTAGATAATTTTTATAAATGATTTGTTGGTTTTGTAGATGGAGAAGGTTCATTTAAAGCTTCATTTAGAAAAAATATTTATTTTGAATATAGTAGAATTATCTTCTCTTTATCTATATATTTACATTATAAAGATAAAAAAGTATTAGAATTTATTAAAAATACATTAAAATTAGATAATACTATTCATAATATAAATAGAAGTGATGGTACTAAAAGATGTGAATTAACTATTTCTAATAAAAAAGTATTATCTGAAAAAATTATACCTATATTTAATAAATATCAATTATCTACTAAAAAATATCATGATTTTAATATATGATTAAAAATGTTTAAATTATATGAGAATAAAGATATTTTATTTAAAGATAAATATGATGAATTATTAGTTTTAAGATCTAAATTAAATAATTATGAATATAAACATGATGATAGTAAATTAGATATTAAGATAAATATACCTTGATATATTGGGTTTATGGAAGGTGAAGGTTCTTATAGTCTTAAATTTAATTCTAATTTATATAAATTTGCTTTAATTTCTGAATTATCTCAAAGAGAAGAATCTATTAAATTATTTAATTTTTTATTAATTTGATTACATGATTTATCCCCTGATATTAATTGTCCTTCTTCTTTAAAAGATTTTCTTAATCATAAAGTTAAATTTAATCTTAAATCTTATCCTAAAAATAATAAAATTAAAATCACTTTATCCTCTATTGATTATTTTTATTGAGTTTATTTCCCTAATATTATTCATTTTAATTGAAATTCTCGTAAAGAAGTTAATATGACCTTATTCTTAATTGCTACTATTATTCTTAAACATGGTTTACATCATCATAAAGATGGTTTTGATCTTTTTATTAAAATTTTTAACTATATTAATCTCTATTATCCTCCTTATTCTATTTCTTCTTTTAAAGATGATATTTTTAAAGTTTTAGCTCTTCCTCCTATTTATAATCCTTTACATACTCAAGATTATAATGGTCGTACTATCGGTCGTAAACTTAAATCTAAATTTACTTCTTCTTTATAATTTACTTATTTATCTATTCGTTGTTTTATTTTTAATAATTTTCAAAACTTTTACATATTTTTACATATTTTTTAATATATTTATAATTTTATATATTTTACATCTATGAATATATTTTGGAAGGGTGTTTTAAACTGCGTAGATTAATAAGAATGATATCATTAAACAGAATAATCCACATGCTTCCGCAAGGGCGAAACCTAATATTGCTTGAGGGAAAATTGTAGCACGGATTGAAGGGTTACGTGTAGTACCATTTATTAATGCTACGAAAACTAAAGCAATACCTATAGCTGCTCCACCTAATCCTAAAGTTGCTATAGCTGCTCCTATGTATTTTGCTGCTAATACTAATTGCATATTTATTATATTTATTTATAGACCTTTTTAAACTATTCTTCTCCTTTTTAAAGAATATAAGAAAATATTAAAACAATGAATAAGTAGGAATTAGACAAATAAATAAGAATCAAAGAAGAATAAAAGAGATGGGATAAATATTGCAAAAGCAAATAAAAGAGGTAAGAAAATTATTCAACATAAATTGATTAATTTATCGTATCTAACTCTAGGAAGAGTAGCTCTAACTCAGATATAAGAGAAAGCAAAGAAATTAGCTTTTAAACCAAGAATAAGACCGGTACCACCACCGAAGAATAAGATAGCAGTAACAGTAGATAAATAAAGTATAGAAGCATATTCAGATAGGAAGAAAAGAACGAAGATAGAAGAAGAATATTCAGTCATATGACCAGAAACTAATTCAGATTCAGCTTCAACATTATCGAAAGGAGGTCTAGCACATTCAGCTACACAACCTATAAATCAGATAATACTTAGAGGTAATAAAGGTAAGAAGAATCAAATAGTTTCTTGTAATTCAACATATCTAGATAAGTTCATAGTTCCACCGAATAATATACATATTAATATAACAGTAGTTAAAACTAATTCATAACTAATCATTTGAGCTGTAGCACGAATAGAACCTAATAAAGAGTATTTACTATTAGCAGATCAACCGGCGAATAAAGAACCAAATACACCAACACTACCTATAGCTAAAGAGATAATGAAACCATAATTACTATCAAAAATAGTAACACCTGGTGCGAAAGGGATAACAGCTCAAGAAAGAAGAGCAGAAACTAAAGTAATAACAGGACTTATTAATAAAATAAATTTATCAGCATGAGTAGGTAAAATTATTTCTTTTAATAATAATTTAGCTGCATCAGCTATAGCCATTAATAAACCATAGTAACCAACAGCATTAGGTCCAACTCTACGTTGCATATAAGCTAATGTTTTACGTTCAGCTACAGTTAAAAAAGCTACAGCTAAAAGTATAGAAAGTATAAATATTAATAATTCAGCTATATTTAATAACATTATTTAGTAATACTAATAGCCCCTATAACAGATATTATTAAAATTAAACCAGTTATTAATAATAAAATAGCATATTCAGTATAGAATTGAACTCCTACAACTCATAACTCTTCATTAATAAGGTTAAATTCAGTAGTAATACCATAAGTTTCATAACTTAAATCTAAAGGAATTAAACTAACTAATAAGATAGTAACAATAATAGGTTTCATAGAACCTTGAGGTTTATATTCAATATTTAATAAAGATAAAATAAATAAGAATAAGATAGCAATAGCTCCAACATAAATTAAAACGTATAAAATACCCATTAAAATAAAACCTTCAGAATAAAGACTTATAGCAGTACTTACAAAAAGAACGATTAAACAAAGGATACTTTGAACAGGAGTTAACATACCTAAAGCTAATAAACTACTTATACCACTAATTAATTTCATAAGTAAAAAGGGAAAGAGAGAGATATTTCTTAACAAAGAAATAAACAAGTGTATACATACAACGTTTAAGTTTGGAATTGAACCAAAATAGATGTATTAACAGTACATTGCTTTACCATTAAGCTACATAAACATTATTCTTGTTCACCTAATCATTCTATAAATTCATTTATAGAAACACATTCTAATTTAATAGGCATTAATCCATGATTAACACCACATAATTCACTACATTGACCATAATAAACACCAGTTCTTTGAATTAAAGCACTAACTTGGTTTAAACGACCAGGAGTAGCATCAATTTTAACTCCTAAAGAAGGAATTGTAAAACAATGTAAAACATCATTAGCTGTTACAATAAATCTAACATGTGTATCAACAGGTACTACCATAGAAGCATCAGTATCTAATAATCTTAATTGACCTTCTTCTAGCATATCGTCTGGGATAACATAAGATTCAAATTCAATAGTTTCACCAGTATCTGAGACAAAATCAGAGTACTCATATTTTCAATATCATTGTAAACCTATAACTTTAATAGTCATAGCAGGAGTAAGAACTTCATCACAAAGATAAAGTAAAATAAAACTAGGGAAAGCTATTAATAATAAAATAACAGCAGGGAAAATAGTTCAAATAATTTCTAAAGTTTGACCATGTTTTAAATATTTATAAGAGAAAACATTTTTTTTATAATCTTTAATAATAACATAAAGTAAATAACTTACTAAACCTAAGATTAAAGATAAATAAAACATAATATGATCATATAATTCATGAATACCTTCTTGGTTAGGAGTTGCAGAATCTTGAAAACGCATAGCTCAAGGAGTAGGTACGTCTAATCTTATCATAATAAAATAAATAATATATTAATTAATCCAATATATTTGGAATCAATCGGAATTGAACCGATATTATTCGCATGCAAAGCGAATGATTTACCAATTAATCTATGATCCCTATTAAGAAATTGTGCGGTATATGATATTATTCATTAGTATATATATATATAATTATATATTAACTATTACATACTAGTCTCGTATGTGAACTTATTATTTATAAGATTTAATATTTGAGATGCATTCAATATGTAATCATTATTTTCTTAGCTAAAATGTTAATAATAAAATAATTATTAACAAAAAACCATAGGAAAACACCTCACTATCCTTTCGTACACTTGAGGCTATAAAAATAAGTTAAAACCATAGATGATAAAATCATTACTGACTCACGTCGTAATTAACCCATCTCAAGTAACTCCTTAGAGGACGAACAGTCCTACCCTACCCAGTTGCTGCTACCGGGAGGATGAGTTTAGACGACCATTATTGTTATCGTTAATCTCTTTATATTAACTTCTATATATTTCTATATAGTTCAGACTATGTCTTAATAATTATAATTTCTATATTTAAATAAAAAGTATAATTATTTGGGATTTCGTGGTAGGGTTATTGTTATATTACTCACCTACTAGTCGTTGAACGTTTTAATTACTTTCTCAATAAGAGCATATATAATTAAATTCGCTGCAAGTTGTCATAGTTTAAATATAAACCTTAGATTTCCTTGCAATTAACCCCATTTAACCTCAACTATCGTAAATTTAATCGAGGTGGCAAACACCGCTGACGATATCAACTCTCACGCGGTATTACCCTGTTCAATTATGTTACCATATTATCATTTAAATAATATATCATTATGTTGCCATAATGTTCAGACTATGTCATCATCTTTTAATATAAAAGATGTTGGGCACTCGTGGAAGAATTATTGTTAGCTTACTCATCTTCTAGTCGTTGAACGTTTATATACCTAATAAAAGCTAGTATATACTTCGCTGCAAATTGTCTCAATGAGATATTTTTGCAATTCACCCAATTAATTTATATAACTTGTCACCAAGTTATGGGACTAACAGTTAATCCCTAGCGTAACTTTAATCCGTTATCGACATCCTTATCTATTGAATATGCCTGTTCACTACACTCTACGTAAGTACTAATTCCACTTGTTAGTGTTATTATCAACGCACAATTATGTTGTTATCCTTACATAACATTAAATAGTTTCTATTTGCTAGATAGAGAATTATTGTACGGAGTATAACTATTAATTAAAAAGATTAATATAATAAAAGATTAATAGACACATCAGATGCTTTCGCTGATGTCGACGCCCCATCGAAACTAACAACCTTATTATGTCTCAAAGAATATTATTAAGGATAATAATAAAAATGATAAGAATTCTTCTTTATTAATATAGGTATCTCACTGAGTTAATTAATAAAAACCTAATAAACTGAAAAAAATAAAGAAAGAATACAAAATAGGGAGATAGTAAAGCTGCATAGGGTCTTTTTGTCAATCTACGGTTACACGGTATCTTCACCGCGAATACTATTTCACTGAGTCTACTATGGATACAGTAGTCGCATCGTGTATTCATTCATGCAGGACACCAATTATGCGTCAATGAATTTCGCTACCTTCGGATCCTCACAATAAGACCGCCGTTTACATACTTTTTCTTAATTATACGTTAATATAAATTAATTATTCAGCATACACCGGGCAGATATCACTTATTATACTTATTATTGCTAATATGCAATAAGCTATGTTTTTGGTAAACAGTCGCACGACTTAAAGCTTTACACTTATTTGCCGAGTTCATTCATAGTAGTTATCTCATTCCCCTTTATCATACCTGTGTCGGTCTACAGTACGGTTCCTTTTCCTTTTCTTGTTCTTTCTCCCATCAATTTCACATTTCTGCTTCATCTTAGGGTCCGTTCGTTTATAGTTAAACCTTATGATTTAGGGGGATAGTCTTATACTATCTATCGTTACTCAAGCCAGCATATTCTTTATGATTTTTATTTTCATCATATATTCTGCTACCTTTTAAATATGTATAAATATTTAAAATTATACCAATGTAATATGTTTAGACCCGTATATTATCTCAAATAAAATTATCAAATCAGTGCATTGTTACATGTCCATTAACAGGTGATTATTGTCAAACCCGCTGACTGATTGTCTTATAAAAAAAAATGATTAAGTTCACTTAACATATATTATGGGACATTTGGTTAATAATCTTGGTTGTTTCCATTTAGACCTACTACCTTATCGCAATAAGTCTGACTCCATTTTAAATAAAATACTGTTTCCGAGGTTTAAATCTTTTAGTAAAATTATTTCTAATCCCCTAAATTATAAATTTAAGTGCTGTACCAGTTTTTACTTTTAAAATAGGCTATACTAAAATATATTTCGCAGAAAACCAGCTATCTGCAAACCAGATTTGTCTGTCACCACCACACACCTCTCTTTAGAGGATATTGCAACATCCACCTATTCAGTCATATTTATATATAAATAAATAAATATACTTAGAGATGTGTAAATCGTTTGCTTTCGGGCCTATTTATATTAACTGTAGATTGTTAAATTCTCAATTTCTTTAAAATTTATAATATTTCGCTAATATAAATAACTCACTGGCCCATTATACAAAAGGTACGCCATACTATGACTGCTCTTTATCATTCAATTTCAATACTTTCCCTTACGGTACTTTTTACTTAATATTTATTTATTGTCTTAGTAGTAGACACTACTATATTCATACCTCTTGATATTACTTTAAGACTACTATACTTTCTCTCACCGATACTAATATAGCCCCTGTTGGTTACTTTTAAGTTACTCAGATGTTTCATTCCACTTAATTTCTACCTTACATTTTCATGCTTTGATTGGATCTTATTAAAGATCCTTTTTATCATATTTAAATATTAGTATTATATTCTATTAAATGATATTATTATCATTTAATAGAATATAATACTAATATCTTAAAGTCAATGAATATGTATTAATTATCTGATATTAATGAGAAATTAATATAGGTAATTCACTAAATGTATGATATTCAGCAGGTCTAGATAAGATTAACTCTAAATCTGAATCTCTAATATCTCTAGTTAAATTAGATTCTACAAAATCAGGAGTAACTTGTACTTCTATGTCTTGGTTTTCACCATCCTCTAATTGTATTAATACACTTTTTAATCCAACTATTACTGATATTATAGAGATAGCAGATCCTATACTACTTACATAGTTTCATCCTATAAATGCATCAGGATATTGTGGTATACGACGTGGCATTCCATTTAATCCTAAGAAATGCATTGGTAAGAATATTATGTTTACTGATATAAATAATAATCAGAAGTGAACTTCTCCTCATATACGATTATATTTTAATCCAAACATAGCTGGACCTCAGTAATAATATCCTCCTACTAAACTAAATAATGCTCCCATTGATAATACATAGTGGAAATGCATATATATATAATATATATATATATTTTTGGACTATCTCTTTATCTATATATTTTTACTTTCTTAATTTATTAATAAAAGGTATTTTATATCATAATGGATTTTGATATTGTATAAAATCTAATAAAAAATCAGAAAATATTTTATATTCAAGACTATCAAATGATGATCATTTATAATGTCTTATTTCTATAAATCTTTTTATTTTAGAAACTCTATAAAATTTAAAATCAGAATATAATCTATTTTTCATAAAATAATCATATATATATATCATATCTTTTACATTTTGAAATTTATATAATATATATTTTTTATTATCTTTTTCTCTTATAAGTGTATAAGGTTTAGTATTTAATATAACATTATTAAGATTTAAATTATAAGTATCATTATTATATTTCAATTCTAAACTACATTCAATTCGATTACCACTAAAATTAAAAACAATACTACCATCAGTATCAATTAAACCAGAGAAATAAGGATCATATGGTTTAATATCTAAATCAGGTTCTATAAATGTTATGTCAAAATAATCACATACTTTTTTAAAATTATTTATTTTTAATCTTATATTACCATTTATATTATTTATAACATAAATCATATCTTGTTTTTTAGTTATAGAATATATTACATATGGTTTATTTTTAACATATCTAATTTTACCTATATGTAAATAATTTTGTATTCTATTTAAAATTCTTATATCTCTGATATGAAATTTAATTCTAATTTCTTTCATAATTAATTTATTATTTATTTTTCTCATATCAAAATTACCATCTCCATCAAGTATACCTGAAAATCAATGTCAAAATTTATAATCTTCTTCATTATTAAAATAAGATTCTTTTATATTATTATTAATTAATTTATTAGATAAATTAACATCTTGATAGAAATTTATATCTTGATATTTATATAAATAATTATAATAATAAATTAAGTTATGTTTATTAAATTTATACAATAAATATATAGATAATTGACGTATAGTCTCTGAGAATCCTTTAATTTTAAATAAAAAGTTTTCTGCTGATTGTATATTTAATTTATATATATTTTTTATATATATAAATATAAGATTATTATTGTTTTGACTATTTATATTACTTTTATTAAAACTATAAAAATAATAAAATAAAAGTGTCTCATCTATAAATAAAAGATATTCAATTAAAATTATAAATAGTAAATAATAACTTAAAAATATAGTTTCCAGCATATAGTCAATTGCATAAAAAATATTAAAATCCAAATATTTTTTAAGGGCCATTTGACCTACTACGTAATAAGTCTTTAATTTTACCTTAGTCACCTAAGGGATCGGACTATATCTTATCTTAATTAAACTTAATTAATTCTCGATTATCACGTATAGTCTCTACGGTTCCTTTATATTTATATAAAGTTACCACGGTATTGCCTTTATATAAATAAACTTATTATTAAGAACTGTATATACTCAGTCTCTATTTATTTAAAATATTGACTTATTTATAGTTTTTCTTCTCTATAGATGTAGAAAGGTTCTACCGTTAGCTATATATATATTTATATAACCGATAAATATATAATATTATATATTTATCATAGTGATATGACAACATGACACTTAATTAATTAGTAATTTATTTAAATAAATTATTTTTAAATATAAGAAATTGATTATATTTAAAACCTAATAATATATTATTATCACAATGATTTATAATCTCTAATAGTATATTTTTACGATATACTTCTAATAAATAAAATGTATTTTTATTCTTATTAATTATTCTAATTTTATTATTAATATTAAAATAATTCTTAAAATATTCTAATATATAAAAATCATGATTTTGACCTATAGAAAAAGAATGATTATTATTTTTTCTAATAGAAAAACAACCTTCTGTTTCTATAAATCCACTTAATCATACTTTAAAATAATTTAAATCAATATTAGATAATGTATTAATAATATTTAATTTTATATTGTTATTATCATTATATTTATAATTTCTATTATTAAAATATCAATTAATATCATTATATTCTAAATTTTTCTTTAAAAATATTAATTGTGCTTGTTTATTAGTAGTTAATAAAGGATAAATATTAAATATTTTTATTATATAAATTATATCTTGTTTATTATTAACTACTCAAATAACAAATTTATTATCTATAATATTAACATTACCACCAATTGTATTTTTAATTAATAATAACATATTATAATTAGATTTATTATAAGAAAGTTTAATAATTAATCTATATTGTAAATTTTTAGATCTTCAATGATTAACTTGAATTGAACCATTTCCATCCATTAAACCTACTCAATATTTTTTTATATATTGATTTACATTTTGTATTATATTAGAGTTATTATTGTGTAATAAACGTTTATCATGGAAAGCAACATCTATAGATGCGTTGGATAACATAACTCCTGTTACTAACAATAATCTTATATTTTATATATCATTATTTTTATTATTAATATTTTCATAACTAAATATATAATTTTTATATATTTTATTAAATTTAGCACATTCTTTGATAATAGAATGATTAATATTTAAAGCTTTTTGAGCTTTATTTACACCATCATATTTATTTATAAAATTTTTATTAATATCATATACAAATATAGCTTTTTTTATATGTTTATTATCTTTCATTTCTAATATTAATTCATTAGTTTCTTTATTCGTTCATTTATTTATTTTAGGTTTATCTTCTATATTATATGGAATATAATTTATATATCAATTTCCCCTAAATACTTCTTTATTTTTTATAATATTTTTTATTGTTTCGTTTTTAGATTCTATATTTTTACATAATAAATTTATTGAAGGATAAATAACTAATAAATTTAAATCAATATCATAAATATAAATAGGATAAATAGAATTAACTTCAATCATTCTTATTTTACTTTCTATTGAATAATTTTTATTATAAAAAGGATTATTCTCACTTGTTAAAGCTTTAGATATTAAACTTTTAGTTAAATCAGAATGTATTTTATTTAATTTTAAATTTCTTAATAAAAATTTAGTTTCTTCAGTTTGTATATATCCTAAAGATGAATATCCTATTTTTAATACATTATAATAAGGAATTATATTTGTGGTATAATAAGTTTCTCTTATTATTAATTTATCTACTGGTATAAATTCTATTATTCATAATTTAAAATTATTATATTCATATTTTAATAATGCTTTATTAATAGGCATATTTTTATTCTGTGTACTTTTTAAAAAAGATTTATTTAAATAATTTTTAATTCTAGAAGCTATATTTATAGAACTACCTATATAAGTATGATTATTAATTTTATTAATTAAACAATAATACCTGATTTATCTTTTAAATCTTTTATTATTTTCATTCTATCATCTTTTAATGATTTATATTCTAATATAGGTTTTATATTATTTAAATTATCATTATTTATTTTAATTTTAGATGTGCTATATTTACGTTTTATATTCAAATTTAATAATATATTATAAAAATAATGATTATTGTTAAATGGACTATATCTTCTCATATTATATATATAATAAAAATGAGGATCACGTTTAGTCTCTGAGGATCCTACTCAGATATTATTTAATATCTTTTGGTTTCCTGCTGATTGTTCAAAATAATACATTTTTACTAATAATGATATAAATATTAGTAGTATTATTGTTAGAAGTTCCCAGCATATAGTGATCTTTAAAGGGAGAGCTAACAGGTTTTTTAACCCTCCTATTGTAAATAGGAATAAGAATCCTAAAGCAAATAACATTGGTACCCCTAATCTTAATTCTCCACCATATAAAGTCGCTAACCAAGAGAATAGAGTAAAATTAAAATTATAGTAATTTATGTCTCTTATATACATACTTATTACTTAATCTAAAGTTCTCTCCGAACCCAGCGAGATAGTTACCTATCACTAGGCTCTCCAACTCTAACGTGGTTTCACTGGATTATTTAATTAATTATCTTTATATATTTCTAAATGATATTTTCTACATAACACTATTTAAGCTTATTAATAGTTTTAATTATATTAATAAGATTATTTAAAGATACTTTCTGTGATATGTTTTAAAAATGATTCCATATCATTATTTTCGAGACTTACTAAATATTCCGGTTTTCAACTGTTTAGTAATTTTAATCCTTTACGCTCAGGTATTTTTCAATATCTATCATAAAGTACAGGTTTAATCTTTATATTATCTTTATCTGTAATACCAATAGCAGATTTTTTAGTATTTCCAATAGGTTTGCTTAAATCATTACCACCTATTTTAAATACTTTAGCTACTGTTTTAAGTTTAAACTTAGTAGCATAAACTTTAGCAATAGAATATCTTAATATATAAGCCATTCTAGCAGTAGCTTGTTTTCTGTTATTAGCTATAGATCATAAATTACAAAGATCTCTTATGATCATATTAATCTTATTATTAGTTTCAAACTGTGAATATCTTAAGAATTTAAAACATGGAATAGGATTACCATCTCCATCACAGAAACCTTTTTCTTTTAATCTTTGTATTACTTTTTCTATATCTACATATAATGTAGGTATAATAATACGTCTATTCACAATTTTAGAATTATATCTTTGTTTTATAATATAACTATTTCTTCCAAATATATATCCTAAGAAAGATATTCTTTTAGATATATGTGTAATATGAATTTTCTCTTCACTTAAAATTAGATTTAATTCATTTTTTAAGAATTTACTAACTTTATTTTTAATTTCAACAGCTAAAGAATGTGAACCATTAACACCTATGAGAAATTCATCAGCATATCTAACATATTTTACTGTAATATAGTTAGCTTGTTCAGAATTATTTCTCATTAGCTTGTTATATTCAGGATTTTTCTGTCTATTTTGTGAAACAGCTTCTCCTAAGTATTCATAATATAATTTATCCATATACTTATCTAATATATCAAGATATATATTAGAAAGTAAAGAACTCAATATACCACCTTGTGGAGTACCTACTTCAGGTATAAAGACTTTATTATCTTGAAATACTTTAGCTTTTAAACCAGTTCTAATAAGTTTAAGTATAATAGGATCTTGTATTCTTTTCGAAATGATAGACATCAATATTTGATGATCAATAGTATCAAAATAACTTTTAATATCACCTTCAATGAATCAAGTAGAGTTTTTCATTTTAGTATTTAAATATTTGAGTGCAAGCTGACAATCTCTATTTGGTCTGAATCCGAATGAGTTTTCTTTGAAATTCATTTCAAAAATAGGTTCTATTATCATTTTGATAACTTCTTGTACTAATCTATCATTAATACTTGGAATACCTAATGGTCTGAATTTACCAGGTTTTCCTGATTTAGGTATCATTATTCTTTTAACACCAGATCATTCATATTGGTTATTTAAAACATATTGTTTAACTTCTAATATTCTTTTTCTAGTTAGAGTATTAATACCTAAATTATCAGGTTTAACAGTTTTATTACCATTATTAGCTTTAATTTTAAGGAAAGCTGCAAATCATAAATTGTCTAATTTTAAGTATCCTTTAATATCTTTAAAAATACGATTAGGATTATTTTTACAATTAATTCAGTGTTTAGTTAAGATTTCAAATTCTTTAGAATTTTCTTCTTGTAGTTGTACAACTACAGAATTTGATTTCTTACTTCTCGTTGAGTATGACCTAGATAATATAATTTTATTACCTAAGTATTTAGCTTCCTTCATAAATCTATGATTTACTACTATGAAGCCTCTGCCATCTTTATTATTATAATATTTATCTTTAATAAAATATTTATTACAATAAGTAAAGACTTCTCCGGTTACATGTATGACACATGATACTAAGTTTAGTATCGTGTTATACAAGGATGATCTTTCGTTATCTGTCCTTAATGCGTTAAGTAATGTACAAGTTTGCTTAATTGAACTACATTTAGCATAAATTTTCACTACCAATGAACTTGTATAATCTTGTAATTGTAGGTATCAAGAAGAGGTTGAATCTAACCCAAAATAACTCGATCTTCAACAATTCAGTTTATTCCTTATATAACTGTTAGCTTTGAGACATATCTTGGTCTTACATATTGTACATATGTAACCTACAGCTGACCTCATTGTCCTTTTTAGTACAGGCTGTTGTCCTCCTCCCCTCACGGTTATAGAGTTAGTACTATAGCTTTCCATTAGTTCAACGCAATGGGTTACACTAGGTAACATTTTCATACACATACGAACGGACGCCCAAATTTTGATACCAGTGGGTACTGCTATTATCATTGTAGCACTAGTAAAGTATGCTCTAGAATCTATATCTAAACCTACTACGTACATATGGTGCAATTTGTTAATAAATATATTTTTTTATATATTTATCCATAATATTATATTATGCTTCTCTCACAAGAAGTATCGGACTATATCTTTATCTTTTAATTTATTCTTTCTATTTTAAGGTTTAGCTTTCCCTGTTCTATTTGACATACTATTGTTTATATTGATTTGTTTCTTTATTTTCTTAATCTCTTCTATTCCTTTTTCTGTTAAATGTTCTTTATTCTTAATTTTTATATATATTTCTTTTCATTTTTTATATGATATAGATTTTTTACTATATAATGTATTTTTATCAAAATATAAAATAACTTTATCTATAGATTTTAAACCAGTTATAGTATATCTATAAGTAAAATTAGTTTTTTGTCTAAATGTAACTTTACCTACATTAAATAAATTTCTTATTTTATTTAATATAATTTCATCATTTTGATCTAAAATATATCTCATTTTTATAATATGAGAAAATTTATATTTATCATTATAAGTAATAGAAGTATTAAAATAACCTTCAGCATCAGTAAAACCTGCTAATCAAGAATCATTTAAAGTAATATTTACTGGTTTATTTATAAAAATAATATTATGATTAATAAATTTCTTATTTAAAATATTAATTCATAAAGATAATTGATTAATTCTATGATTTAATGCTAAATTACCATTAAATAAATAAGTTAATAATAAAATATGAGAAGGATCATCAACTATTAATCTATAAAAATCATTTTTATTATTACTTTTACTTGAAGGAAAATGTTTAACAGTACCTATGTTTAAATTATTTTTAATTAAATATAAAATATTAGATTCTTTTTGAGTTAAAACAAATCTAACTTTAGAATTATTAGAATAAGATTGAATAGCTCCGTTACCTTCAACAAAACCAATAAATCAAATAAGTCAAGAATCAGGTAATGAATCTTTTTTATGAAATAAATAAGAATAAAAAGAATGAAATTTATTAAAATTAAAAGATATTTCGCGTGTAGTCTCTGAAGCACTCAGTATTTTTACTATATATAAATATAATAAAATATATTTAAGATAAATATAGAGAATAAGGGACTGATTGCCTGCTGATTGGATATAACAATATAGATTTTTACTGTTCAAAGTACTATATTGCTTTAAATCTTTCCAGCATATAGCGAAATTTAATTTTTTCCTTATATTACTATAAGGTGAAGCCAAATATCAACTTCATACTAAGAAACCTAATAATCCTATAGATCCCATAGCATAAATCATACCCATTTCTCCGAATACAGGTTTTTTACTATATGTAGATATTATATGTGATATTATACCAAATCCTGGTATAATCATAATATATACCTCTGGATGACCAAAGAATCCTTCTCGTTATATAAATATATTTTTTCACTCTTATATATTTATATTTATATATATATTATATATAAAACTTTATTGGTCAAATAAAGTGAGATTCGACTGTACATTAAGCTATATATATATAACCCATCAGTGAGGCAGTCTGTAGCGATCACTTATATAATCGACGGTCTTAATATTGAGATATCTTTGACCGTTCCACTAATGTTGCTATTATTATTCTTATATTAATTATACTTAATTTATAAGAATTAAATATAATATATATTATATATAAGCATAATAATAACTAGAACTATGGTATATTTAAATACAAATATTCATAATATAAGGTCTTTATGTTTAATATGCACCTGCCTTATATTATTTCATAGCTTAAACTAAACCATGTCCTTTTTTCCTGATTCTTTATTATCTCTCTTTTTATTTATTTAATTATTAATATTTTTACATAATAATTTTATATTATTTCTAATTTTAGGATCTAAATGTTCTTTATTATTTATTTTATTTAATATTCTCATAAATTTATTAAAACTTATATTTTTATTACTTTTTAAAGGATATTTAATAAAATAATGAGATAATTTTAAACAATTATTAACACCATTAATTCTTAACTCCCATGTATCATTAGAACTATGGGGTACAATTGAACCTAAAGATTTATTATCTCCATAATTAAAATTAAATAAAGATAAAATATGTTCTAATACATATTTATTAATATCTCATTTTTGAGATAAAATAAATCTAGCTCTAAAATTAGCATGATGATTAGATAAAATAGAACAACTAAAACAACCTTCAGCATCTATAAATCCTGTTATTCATGCATTATCTATACTTGGTAAAACACAATAATGATATGGAATTATTAATTTAAAATTATCAATATTTAACGTTTTATTATATTTATAAAAATATTCATTTAATCTATTTAAAAATTGTATAAATCTTATATTTTTAGTAGGTAAAACAATGTTTCCATTAAATAATAAACATATTAAATATAAATCTTTTTTAGATCTTATTAAATATCTATATGTATTATTTTTCTTAGATTGTATTACAATATTTCCTATATTTAAATTATTTTTAATATAATTTAATATATTTAAATCACGATTAGATTGAGTAATAACAAAAGATAAATCATATCTTTTAGATAAAACAAAACAACCGTCACCTTCAGTAAAACCAATAAATCATTGTAAAAATGATATATCTGGTTGTTTAGAATTAGGATAAAATTGTTTAAAATAGAATAAAAATAAATCAAAATTAAATGATTTATTATGTATATAAATATCTTTATTATTAATAATAAGTAAAAATGAGAGAGAATAATAAATAAATATTATTAAGAAAAGGTGCTCATAAAGGATTGGATCTCCTCCTGCTCCTACTTCGTAGAAACCTGTATTGAAATTTCTATCCATTAATAATAATGTAACACCAGCTGTTAATACAGGTAATGATAATAATAATAAGAATGCAGTAAAGAATATTGCTCATACAAATAATGGCATATTTATCATATGTAAACCTATAGTACGCATATTAAATACTGTTACTATAAAGTTTATTGCTCCTAATAAACTTGAGATACTAGTTAAGTGTAATGCAAATATTGCTAAATCAACTGAAGGTCCTGAGTGTGAACCTATTGATGATAAAGGTGGATATCTTTTTGTTTATAATTACATATATATTATACTTTTATGCTTAATATATACTCATATTATTTCAATTATTCTCATAATTGTTCGGACTATACCTTAAATATAAATATTTAACATTTTTTAATTCTTTTTTAATTTTCTTACTATTTGTTGTATTTTATATATTTTTTCATAATTTTTTCTATCTTTGTTAAAAGTTCTTTTTCATAAAGTAAATTCTAAACTTTTCATTCCTTTAAATATATTTTTATGATTATTTGTTATAAAATAATTTATTATAAAATTTATACTTCTACTATTAGATGTTTCTAATTTATAGAAATTGTTATAATATCTTATTTTATTTTTTATATGTAATATATGTTTTATTGAATATAATATTATTGGATCTAATTTTTGTGTTATACTAAAAGTATGTATATATCTAATATCTGATTTTTTAGTATAAAAAAAATTTCCTTCAGCTTCAATAAAACCTGTTAATCAACTTTTAGTTATTATATTATAAATCTGATTTACTGATTTTATTTCTTTATAATTAATATTATTTCATTTAGGTGATCTATAATTATTAGGTAAATTTATATTTTTTATATATTTTATATTTAATATTTTATCTTCTTGAGATAATTTATCATTATTTGAAATTAATATACATTCTTTAAATTTTAAATAATTATAATATTTACTTGTTAATAAATAATATTTATCAAAAATAGGTAATATAACTTTTTGTATATGATTTACATCTCTTAAAATATAAGAAACCGTATTATCATAAGATACAACTTTACCTACTTTTAATTTATTTTTAATTAAATATAATAATTGAGAATTATATTTATTTTGTGATAATTTAAAAGTAAAATTAATTTTTAAATTAGTTTCATTTATATAAATATTAAAATAACCATCACCATCAGTAAAACCTACTAATCATTCATCAAAATTTATAATATTATTTTTATTATAATGTTTATATGTTAAATACTTATATTTTATCATGTTAAGTCTCTGATGTATATTATTATTAAATAATATACAGGCGTATTTACCTATATTTATAGAAATTTTTACTGAATTGTAAAATAAATAAAACGAGTATTCTATAAATTTATATATATAAATAAAGAAATATATAAAGGTTGTTCACGCATCGAATGATATTTTTCAGAACAGCATATCTACTGTTCAACCAGTACCTGCTCCATTTTCTATTAGAACTGAACATATGATACATACTAATCCAGGTGGTAAACATCAAAAACTAATGTTATTTAATCTTGCAAATGCCATATCTACAGCACCAATCATTATAGGTAAGAAGAAATTCATTTCTTTATTTATACGTTAATATAAATATGGACTATATCTTAATCCTTTTAATTTATTTATTATTTAATTAATTAATTAGGATCTTATACGTATAGTCTCTGAGGTTCCTACTTATATATTACTTAATATATTTTGGTTACCTACTGATCGTCCATTGTTACATCTTTATATTTATTTATTTATAATATGTTATTTATATACTTATATATATATATATTATTTAATATAAAGCTTTAGGATTTTCCAGAATATAGTATAATCATTATATATGATTTCTCAATCATACACGGCAATTTATTTTTATTATTCTTCTATTTATATATTTTATTTTCTTTTATATGATTAAAATTAATTCTTTTTCTATTTTTATTAATATTTGCTCTTATCTCATTTCCTTTTTTTATTATTTCTATATCAGTTCCTTTATTATTTTTATTTTTTAAACATAATAACATTTTATTTCAATCTTTATAATCTAAATATTTAGATGATAATAAAGGAAAATTTTCAAAATAATTATTTATTAATTCTAATTTATCTAAACTATTAATACTTATTATATAAGTATAATATGTTTTATGTAAATTACTTTTATTTAATTTTAAATTTCTACTTCTTGCATATATATTAGTATTAAAAGCTGAAGCTATATTTAACATAATAGGATAAAAACTTTCATTTAAATTAGATACAGTATAATTTTGTTTTATTTCTAAAGAATATCTTAAAGAAATTCTTTCTTTTTTTTTACTTTTATTTAATATAATACCAAAATAACTATCTGCATCTGAAAAACCTGCAAATCATGCATTATCTAATATATTAGATTCATCTTTTAGTTTTATCTCTAATTTAGTAATTTTTGATAATATTTTATCTCTTATTATATTATTATATATATTAAAATTATTATTAACTTCATATTTTGGTTTATCTATATATTCATTTATTCATTTTATTGCTTTTATTGATAAATAATATTTAGGAGTTCTATAATATCCATTAGTATAATATAATAATTTATATACATCTTCAATACTTTGTATTTGTCAAATAAATACATTTCCTGTTTTTCTTTTTATTATTTTCCCTATATTAAATATTTCTTTTAAATATACAGCTAATTCATAATCATTATCTTTAAAAGCAATAGATATTTTAGGACTTTTATTTTTATTAATATTATCAAATACATATATATTACCATCTCCTTCTATTAAACCTGTTAAATAACAACATAAATTAGAATTAATAAATGAAGATGAATTATGAGAATGAGTATGTAAATAATTTTTATAAATAGATGAATAATAAAGCTTAAGTTTACCAAAAGCACCTATAAGGACTGGCATTACGAATAAGAAAATCATAGCTATAGCATGACCTGTGATAATAACATTAAAAGCATGATTATTACCATGAAAGAATTGACTATTACCATTAGATAATTCTGCTCTTATTATTACTGACATTCCTGTACCTATCATTGCTGATATCATACCATATATTAAATATAGTATTGCTATATCTTTATGAGAAGTACTATAAAGTCAACGAGTTATATAACTCATTTGTTTCATATTTTTATTTTTTTTATTTATTTTTTATAAATCTCATTTACCTTTTTTCTATTTTCCTTTACTAATTAACAATGAATATATATATATATATAATTAATATTACATAAATAAGTATAATAAATTAATAATGATTAAGATAGGGAAATAAGTTAAACCTCTAGAGATACCTGTACTACCTAGGACTCTTAAAAGACCATTATCAACATATCTATTTAAGTTACCACCTAAATTTAAAACACTTCTAATAATAATATTATTTAATAATTGATCATAATAAATTCTTTGATTAAAGAAATTGTAAACAGAAGAATTTGTTACTTTAAAGAAGTATTCATAGAATACTATGATACTAATAGATAAAATAATACCTAAGATTAAAGGTAATAATTTAAAAATAGCAGGTAAAGTATATTCAGTTTCAATGAAATTATTAGAATGAGGTAAACCTAAAACTAAATGGAAAATTACATTGTCTCTATAATAACCTAAGAAAATACTATAAATAGCTAAAATAAACATAGGGATAGCCATATGTGTACTTTCATGAACAAAACTATAAGAGTATTTATTACCTCTAGGAGTGTTGAAGAAAGTTAAATAAGCTACTCTCATAGAATATCCTGCTGTTAAAGTAGCAGATGCTACTGCTAAATAATAAATTATATAACCACTTATTGTATAAGATCCATATAATGACTCTATTATTATATCTTTTGAGTAATATCCTGTTAATCCTGGTATTGCCATTAATGATAATGAAGCTATTAACATATTAGTATATGTAAATGGTAAATATTCTATTAATCCTCCATATTTACGCATATCTTGTGATTCTGACATATAACTATGTATTATTGATCCTGCTGACATAAATAATAATGCTTTAAAAAAGGCATGACAATATAAGTGATATATCGCTAAATCATATGCACTTATACCTATTGCTAACATCATCATTGCTAATTGCTAATATATCTTTTGATATATTTGGACCATTTCTTTATTTATCTTTCTCTTATTTATTCTTATTTTTAATCTTTATATTTATCTCATTTATCTTTAAATAATAATCATTTATTTAACAATACTATATCTTTACTATCTTTATAAGGACGTAATAAATAAAATTCTTTAATTAAATTTAATCTCTTAGATTTAGAAGATCTTAAAGGATATTTATTAAAATAATTATCAATTAAATTAAATAATTCATTTTTTCTATATATATCATATCTAAAAGCTTCAATTTTAGGACTAATAGTACGAATTCTACCACTATATATTTTAATTAATGGTTCTAAAATATATTTATCTTTTTGTGTTACACTTAAAAATATCTGTTCATTATTTTCATTCATATAAAGTGAACCATCACTATCTATTATTCCACTAAATCAACCGTTATTATAAGTTAAAGGTTTAGGAAATAATAATTTAATATTATATTTATTACATAATTTATTCATTTGTAACATTCTTTTAGGATTTCTTATATTCCCATTGATAGCATTTATTAATGTTATTAATCCTTTTTTATGACTTATTTGATATTTTAATGCATTTGCATTTGCAATTATATATATACTACCTCCAAATTTATTTTTAATATCATATAATGATTTCTTATCTTTAATATCCATAGTAATAATTAATCTAGCTGTACCTTTTTTAGATAAGTTAAAATAACCATCTCCATCAATTAAACCAGCTAATCATTCATGAAATGGATCAGAAGACACATTATTATGATTACCTTCTTCTTCATATTCATTAGAAATTAAATTTTCTTTATTTAAGATATCTTCTTCTTCTTTTTTATAATCATAATTAAAAGAAGAAGAATAAATTAAAGAATAAGGATAAATAAAATTATGTATAAATAAATAAGAGAAATTAATAAATATCAAACGTATGGCCTCTGAGATTCCTACTAACTTGCTTATAATAATAATCTTTCATTTTTCTGACATAAACATGAAATCAAAGAGATTGATAAATGAAAAGTACTGCCGCATAGCGGAAAATGAATTAAAAAGATTACTATTAATATAATATATATATAATAATATAAATATATTATGAGCTTTGGTTATCTGCGAATTAATATTAAATATATTTATTAATACTTCTACGCATATAGTTTGATTCCTAAATATTATATTTATATAATATTTTCGAGCCAATTGACTCATAGTTGATAATGCTATTACTTTTTTAATATCATTAGATACTATAGCTATTAAACCACTTACTAATGTAGTAATACCTCCTAATCATAATATAGTTAATAATATAGATGGAGTATATTCTAATATAAATGATGATCTTACTAATACATAAACTCCACTACAAACCATAGTAGCAGCGTGTAATAAAGCACTAACTGGTGTAGGCATTATGTTGTTATTTATTCTTTATTTAATTAATTTATTAATTAAACCTTTTTATTATTAAAAAGTATTCCTTATAAAGGAGTAAATAATCTCAATCTATTCTCATAGTTGTTCGGACTTTATCTTCATTTAATTCTTATACTTTATATTTCTTATTAACTCTTTTTATTATATTATCTATTTTATTTATATTTTTATGTTCTTTATTTTTAACACTATAATAAACACTTAATCAATTATTATAAATAATTAATTTTTTAGTTTTTAATTTATATTTATTAAAATATTTAATAATATAAATTAATTTTAAATAATTAACTGTTAAATTAACAGTATTACATTCTTTTAAAGTGGATAAATTACCATTTAATAAAATAGCTAATTTATTCATAAAAATATTTTCATATTTTTGAGAAATAATGTAACGAATAGAGAAATATTTATTTCTATAAAAACCTAAAGTAAAACAACCTTCAGCATCTGTAAAACCTGATAATCAAGCATTATCTAATGTAGGTTCATTATTATTATCTAATACTTCTATATTAGTATTATATAATTCATTATATGTTTTAACAAATTCTTTAAATTTATTTTGTGTTTTATTTAAATATAATTTACCATTAAATATATTAATTATTTTTAATAATCCTTCTTTATTTCTTATTTTATATTGATGTGTATTACTTTTTTTATCTTGTTTTGATATTGTACCTATTCCTAATTGTTTTTTAATATAATATAATATTTGTACATCATTACTTGATTGTGTTATATTAAATTCTAAATAATTTTTATTTCTTTCTTTATTATAATAAATTATAAATGAACCATTACCTTCTGTAAAACCTATTAATCAATAAATAAAATCAATATAATTAAAAGGAAGATTAGTTAAATAAGGATGTTTATAAGAATTAAATGTTTCACGTAAAGTCTCTGAGGATCCCTTATTATGGTTTCCTGAGTATTGCCCATACTTTAATAAATTAAATATTAAAGATAATTTAGATTTTTCCAAAATCACATAACTATAATTAGTATTAATATATATATTATTATATATTAAAATAGAGGACCAAATTATATTAGGGTGTCCACTCATATAGTGAAATTTAATGAGAGCCCTTTTTACCAAACCCTCCATAGCTGATAATAATCAACCATGTAATCCTAATTGTGCACTTTTAGCTGTTGCTGCTAATAATAATAGTAAAGCTATTATATTTAATATATTAGTATTGACATGTGGTGTTAATAATTCAACTGTTTCAAAATCTACTGCATGATAAACATTAAATAAAATACCTAAACAAATAACAAAGAAAGTATCTCCCATTCTATTTAATAGAATAGCAGATAAACCACTTTTCATAGCTGTTATACGTGTATTTCAAAATGATATTAATAAGTAGGAAACTACTCCTACAAATTCTCATCCAATAAACATCATTAAATAATTTTCACTCACAACTAATACAGTCATAAATATAGCAAATACACTTAATATAATATAGAAACGATTTCTATTTGGGTCATGTCTCATATAATCTATTGCATATATTAATACACATAATGTAACAATACCTACTGGTACCATTACTATCATAGATAATGAATCTAATATTATACCATAATTTACTTCTATTTCTCCTATATTAAATCATGTACCAAATTTTATTCTTATTGGCTCTTCATATCTATAGATTAATCAAGTCATTTTATATTATTGATGTAACTCTTCCTCTTAATCTATAATATGATACTAATATACTTAAACCTATAGCTGATTCAGCTCCTGCTATAATTATAATAATTATAGCATATATTGTACCTAGTATATCATCAAATTCTCCACCTATATATATTATTTTAACTGTAACTGTTAATAATAATATTTCTATTCCTATAAGTAAAGTAATTATATTATTTTGACTTACATATAAAGTCAATAATGTTGTTAACATTGCTAACATTTTTTTATTTATCTTTATTTTTATTTATCTTATTTCATAAGACTCATTTTTAAACTATGAATAATTAAGCACCTCATCAGTACATTACTATATATATAAATAATCATATTACATCTAATACATGTAGATATAAAATAGTAGTTTCAGCACCAACATGTGAAGAATTAGTAAAGTCATAATTATATACTCTTCAAGTACATAAAGCTAACATAATACCTAACATTATCATATGTAAACCATGTAAACCAGTAGCAGAGAAGAAAGTAGAACCATAAACACTATCTGAAATAGTAAATGGAGCAATTTTATACTCTAAACCTTGACAACCAACAAAAATAACAATTAATAATGTACTATATAAGAAACCATATAAAGTATTTTTACGGTTACCATTAATTAAAGCATGATGAGCAAAAGTGATAGTTACTCCTGATGCTAATAATATTATAGTATTTAATAAAGGTAATTCAGCTGCTGATATAGCTTCTATACCAGCTGGAGGTCATTGCATACCTAACTCAACAGAAGGATTTAAAGCTGAATGTAAATATGCTCAGAATAATGATACAAAGATTAATATTTCACTTACAACAAATAATAAGAAACCTTGTATTATTCCTTTTTTAACTGCTAATGTATGATCTCCTAAATATGTACTTTCTGCTATTATATCTTTAAATCATAATGTCATACTGTATAATATTGTTATAGCACATATTACTATCATATAATTATGACCTATATATCCATGTGATGTTAATGCGATAGAAAGAGCTAAATTCATTAAACTAAATGATGTAAATATAGGTCATGGTGAAGGACCTACTAAATGATATGGATGTAATTGTATATATCCTCTTACTTTATTTGTCATTTTTATATTATTATTGATAAATAATTTATATTCTTATATTTTTCTTTAATTATTTTTAATAATGAGTTAGATTGGAATCGAACCAATATATATTGCTTAAAAGGCAATTGTCTTACCTTTAGACGACTGACTCTTAAAGAATATATAAATAAAAAGAAGAAAATGCCTAAGTTGAGATTTGAACTCACATAATTCGATCTTCAGACGAATGCTTTAACCAATTAAGCTACAAAGGCGAAGAGAACAAGAGCAAGTAGACTTGAACTACTAACACATGTGTTGAAGACACGGGCTTTACCAATTAAGCTATACTCTTTATAGGCCATGTAGGAATTGAACCTACGGCTCAGATGTGTAAGATCTGCGATTTTACCTCTAATCGAATAGCCTTTACTTTTTATTTAAATTATTTTAAATTATATATATTTTTATATATATTATCTTGTCGGGAGTCGAACCCAAATAGTCACTTTAGAAGAGTGAAGTTCTACCTTTAAACTACAAGATATCTCTTTACCTTATCCATGAATATATATTTATTTTACTTTTTTATTTTTATTCTTATTTATTACCTATATAGAATAATATATTTTCTATAGTAGAGATAACAGGAACAATAACTAAGAAGTATAAGAAATAGAAAAAAGTAGCATATTGACCTAATTCTATAAATGGAACTTCTACATGTACTTGTCCTAAGTTACCTAATAAAATAAAGTTAAATAAGAATAAAAAGAAGAAGAATTTAGATAATAATTTAAATGTATTTCCTCTTATTACAGATCTATCTGTAATAGGTAGTATTAATAATATTAATAATGCTGAGAACATTGCTACTACCCCCCCTAATTTATCTGGTATTGATCTTAATATAGCATAGAATGGTAATAAATATCATTCTGGTACTATCGATGCAGGTGTTACCATAGGGTTTCCTGGTATATAATTATCAGGATGCTTATATATATTTTATTTATATATATTTGGACTATATCTTCATATAATATTATTTAAATTTATAATCATAATTTTTCCATTTAGTCTCAAATTTTAATCAACTTTTATATAATAATGTTTCTTTCTTTATATATGTTTTTGCATTATAATGTTTATAATATAATGGTATTAAATAAACCTTATTCATTTTATGTGAATAACCTGGATTATTTCTTATATAATTATAAAAATTAATATGATTAGTTTCATTTGTTATTACTCATTTATAATAACCATTTTGACTTTTATCAAAATATATTTCTCCTCCTAATATTTCTTTACAAAAATCTAAATCCATTAAATATTTATTTGTAATAGAAATATATAATTGAGGTCTATTATTTTGATAATAAAAATTAATAGTACCATCAGCATCAAAAAAACCTGAGATATAAGAATTATTAATATCTAATTTAATAGGTTTTATAACATTTATATTTAAAAGATCACAAACTTGATATAATTGAGTTAATCTTTTACTATTACGAATATTACCATTAATGGCATTAACTAAATTAATCATACCTAATTTATTTTGTAATCTATATCTAATAGAATTAGAATTAGATCTTAATTTAATAGAACCACCAAATTTATTTTGTATAATACGTAATAATTTTTCATCTTCAAGACCAACAGTAATTTCACAATTAGAATATTTTTTATTAGTTATACCTAAATAACCATCACCATCAATTAAACCAGCTAATCATTGATTAAATTTAATATTTAAATTATGATTATTATTATGATTAGAATAAAAAGAACGAGTAAATAATATTTTTTGTGTGCGTATAGTCTCTGAGATTCCTACTAATAAATTATAAAAAGAATTTATAATTATTTTGGTTATCTGCTTATTATATTCATTATAATAATATTTTACTATTAAGGGATTTGCATAAGATTTAATAAAAAAATATATATATTTAAATTTAATTAAAAATAAATCACTTATATTAATAGTTTTATTATAATTTACAAATATTATTTTATAATATTTAAAATATTTCAAGCATATAGCACATTGCGATATTATTAATAATATTAATAATAAGGGCCATCTTTGACCTAGTGTATTAGGTGAGAAGAATACAAATAAACTAAATACTAATAAGAATACAAATACAGTAATTAAATCTTTAAATACGAAATAACCATGCATTGGTACTCTATCCATATTACCAGTTATACCTAAAGGGTTAGAAGATCCATGTACATGTAATGCCATAAAATGCATAACTACTAATGCAGCTAAAATAAATGGTAATAAAAAATGTAATGCAAAGAATCTTTGTATTGTAGGGTTACTTACTGAGCTTAATTTGTTGATAGTTATTTATAATAAATATTTATATTTATTATATTTTTCCATATAATATATTCTATTTATATTATACTCTTACTATACGTAATATATTTCTATATTAATCGGACTATATCTTGATCTAATTTATATTTATTTTAATAAAAGAAGTATTTTAAGGTAAATTAATAAATATTAGGTATATTTAACTTATTATTATATTTAGGAATAGAACGTAAACTTTTAAGAAAATATAAATATTGTATTTTTTTATATCCTAATAATTTAATACCTCCATAAGTTACTTTAGTATTATTCATAAATTTTATTAAATTCTCTATACCTCTAATACTTGTTGTTTTTAATTTATAATTATGTATATTTGATGTAATTTTTAAATATTGTTTAATAGATTCTAAAATTAATATATCATAACTTTGAGATATTTCAAAATAAGCTACTTGTGAATTATCTTGATTTACTGTATAAGTACCAAATGAACCTTCAGCTTCAATAAAACCTACTAATCAAGAAGGAAAATAATCTTTATTTATTATTTCTTCTTTTTTATATAAAGGAGTATTAATACGTTTATAAGGTATTAAATCTTCATAATATATAATATCATTTAATAAATTATTTTTAAATCTTAAATAATCATGTTGTTTTAATGTTAACATAGGATATTTATCAAAAATAGGTATTATTACATCTTTTAAATGTTTTTTATTTCTTATAGATAAAATAGCAAATTCTAAATCTAATCCTTTAATATTTTTTTTAGTATGTGTTTTTATTATACCCACACCTAATATATTTTTAATTTTATACAATAATTTAATATCTCTAATATTTAATTCTAAACCTAATTCATATGTTAAATATTTTCCTTTTTTTGATATTGAAAATCAACCATCTCCTTCTATTAGACCAACAATATAAGCATAAATATAATCATTATATTGTTTATATTGTGGCTTAATATATTTATTATTTAAAATTAGATCTCTTGCGTTTAGTCTCTGAGTAGCAAAATTAGTAATCTTATGATTAATATATTTCACCACTGCTGATTGTCCCCTTGTCATTATGATTTTTACACATATTAATATATTAATTATATGGTACATAAATCCAGTTATGATAAAAATATATCATATTGGGGATGTTCCAGCATCAAGCAAGATTTTTAATATTATATCACTATAATATGGTTCCTCAAATTCTTTAAAACCTCCTCAGATGACTTTTATTAACTTACCATTTTATATATTGTTTATCTATATTAATACATATTACTATGTAATTTAGACTATCTCATCATCCATATATTTATATTTAATATGGATGTAGGGCGCTCGTGGTTATTTTATTGTTATATTACTCAATAACTAGTCGTTGAACGTTATTAATCCTTCATATTTTATTATTATAAAAATATGTATATAGATTAATCTTCGCTGCGGATTGTCCATATTTTATGGATTTCCCGCAATTCACCCTATTTTCTATATATATTACTATATATAGCCGCTCATCTTTTCTTTTTTTGTTTCTATATTTATTCTTTTTTACATTAAAATAAATATAATGGTAAGAATGAAGATAACGGAACTAAATCACCTCCAATAAATGGTATAGCTGATAATAAGTTAGTTATTACAGTTGCCAAAATAATAATATAATCTATGAACAATTTATTATTGTTATAATATATTTATTTATATATATATATGTTAACATAAATTATACCATGTACTTATTTAAAATAAATAAGCCTTGTGATAGATATATTATATCTATATTATTTCCGAGTGCACATTAAGCATCATTCCAGACACCCATCATTGGACCACTCTGTAGGGATATTATAATCTACCCACGGTCTTGTTACTTAACATATAATTTTGACCTGTTTTCAATGATGTCGCATTATATTCTATATATATATGTATCATATATATATTTATTTATTTTTAATTATATATTGCATAAATAAATCTTTTCAGATAAAATATAATACTATGTAATATATATATATTAAAATATATATATCTTTAATTCTAATAAGAATTAAACAATATTATTATTAAATATATTTACCTAATTTATATTTCATAGAAGGGATAATATAAGGTTTAATTAATTTAACTAAAGTAGGCATACTATCAACAAATATATAAATATTAAATTGATCTTTAACACCAGTTTTATGTATAGATGCGTTAATATTATATTTAGATTTTAATAAATAAATTAAATATTCATTTTCATTTAAAGTAAAATTATTAGTAGCTAATTTTAAACTATTATTTATTTTACATCCATCATCCATTATTCAAATAGATAAAGCTAAAGGTGTTAAATAATTAGATAAATTATGAGGTAATATTTTAACATTATTAGAATATCAAGCATAATGTATATAATTAAATTGAGTATAAGTTCAAGTAGAGAATCTTATAATTTTTCTTATTTTACCTTTTTTACCTAATCTAGTATATATTTTAGGGATATTAGTGTTACAAAAACCTAAATTAGCAATTAAACTATGTAAATATAAAAGATAATCATTATGACTTCCTTCTTGATAAAAAGTAATTCTAGTACCTTTACCTTGTGATCTTTTTTCAGCATGAGCATCTCCTAATAAAGATCCATATATTATTTCTATAATAGTAGTATCTTTAAAAGGTCATGCTTCTTCTAAATTAGTTACTTCATTTCGTGAAGTACATTTTTTATTTATTTTATATTTTAAATAAACATAGATAATAATAATAAAGACATTTGAGGCAATATATTTACCTCAGTGTGACATTTGTCCGTACACTAAACAATACTATTTCATATATAATATGAAATATCGACTGTGCATTAAGCATCATTTCAGACACCCATTTGTGTTCCAGTCTGTAGCGATCTATTATTAAACCGACGATCTTATAATATATATATATATATTACTTTAATCGTTTTCACAAATATTGCCAATGACTAATTATAATAATCATTAATGATTTTAAATCATTTACTATACTATAAATTTTCTAATAATAGTTACATTTATAGTCATATATAAATATATGAAATAGTAGACTATCATTACTTATTAATATTTAATAATAAATTTAGTATTTCATTCAAATTTATATAATCCTGATTTAATTCTTATATTTTTATTTTTATTATTTTTATAATATAAATCATCTTTATTTATATTATTTACAATATCATTATTTTTATTTAAATAATTATCATTTAAATAAGAAATAAATACATTAGGTATATAAATTCAACCTATATTTAAAGAACTTTGTATAGTTTTATTACTACAACATAAATAATGACTTGCAGTATTTATATTTTTAAATATACAAATATATTCATTATTTATACTATATAATTTAATTATTTTATTATTAACAACAGATAATTCACTTAAATTATTTTTTCGTGATGTTTGTAATTGACTTAATAATAAATGACGTTCTTTAGTAAAAGAAGCTTTTAATTTATTAATAGTTTTATCAGTATGTTTATACCCAACACTGGAACCTGCTTCTGTTAATATATTATATTTAGGTATTAATAAAGAAATATACATTATTTCTAATTCAAATAAATTATGTCTATAATGATGATATTTTAGATTATCATTATTATAAATAGGATAATATTCTAATATTCCAAATATAAAATTATTTAAACCATATTTTAATATAGATCTTTTTACTAATTTACTACCATTATAATTTAACATATGATTACTAAATCTAGTATATAATCTATTTATAGAAGCAGAACCTATATAATAATTATGTGTTATTTTATTAATAATAATATAAATACCTCCTTTATTTTTAAGATGAGTTATCATAGAACTACGTATATCATGATTATCTAAATTTTCTCAATAATCTTGTATTTCTATACCTATTTCTTTAAATATATCTTTAGGTTCAGTTAAATCTTTATTTGATTTAACATTTATATTTATATATCTTTTATTTATTATTTGTTGATTAATAAAATTAAACATAAATTAAAAATACAAACCTTTTAAAATAAGTAATGATTTTGGGCTATTGTTAAAGTAACCCATAAAAGCAGTAGCTATTGTTAAAATAAAGATAACTACTCCAACACTTCAAACTAAAACTCTAGGAGTTTTATAACTTCCGTAGTATAAAGCTTTACCTATATGTATGTATAAACATATAAAGAAGAATGAAGCACCATTGGCATGTATATATCTGATTAATCAACCAGCATTAACATCACGCATAATATGTTCAACGGAATTAAAGGCTAATTCTATGTTAGAGCTGTAATGCATTGCGAGAAACAGACCACTGGCTATTTGTATTACTAGGCATAATCCTAGTAAACTACCTAAATTTCATCAATAATTTATTGAAGTAGGTTGAGGGCTATCTATAAGATAACTATTAACTAAAGTTAAATAAGGATTACTTTTTCTTATTGTCATAAGATATTATTTAAATATATTAAGATATTAACATAAGAAAGGGATATAATAAGAGGATCGAATGGTATAGTAAGAATTGAACTTACATAACATCATCCGTAGTAATGTGCATTAACCATTATGCTATATACCAGGACGGACAACCAGTGAATCGAACACTGAGGACAGAAAGTCACTACATAGCAAGTAGTTTGGTTTACCAATACCGAGTTATCCAAAAGTAAAGAGAAGAACGCTCTAAAACGGGCTTGAACCGTCATCTCTTATAGTGACATTATAAGGCTTTACCATTAAGCTATTAGAGCACTGAGTCGGCATGATTCGAACATACATAGACCTAGCTCAAATCTAGGTGACTTGCCGATTAGTCTACGACTCAATACTATATATATTTAGTTTAGTTTAGTGAGATTCGAACTCACATCTATCGATTATCAATCGATCTCTCTACCCTTGAGATATAAACTAAAGGTATGGGAAGAATATATTTAAAAAGAATAAGTCCCGATCAGGTTCCCCTAACCGAACCGTATTTCAACTTACAGCAGGTCACTTAGTAACGAACCTACAGAGTAGGAAAGTAAAAGCTTCTTGCTGTTGATGAGTGGTTAGTACGAAGTAGTTAAGAATTTCACCGTAACTCTCTTGTTTACGATTACTAGCAATTCCTATTTCATATAATCGAATTTCAGATTATAATCCATAAATGAAAAATTTCATATTCTTATTGTTTATATTTATATATATTACTATATATATATTATTGTCAATAACCTCGTAACACGTCTATAGCCCACCCTTATAAGGGTCATCATGATTAGTCTTCGGCCCCTACTTCCCATAAGCGCAAGCTTATGCATTTTTATGTATAAATATAAATATATATTTATATAAAAAGGGATTACGTTCATTAGATAACTTAATATCAAACCTCACGGCATGAACTGACGACAACGATGTAACGCCTGTTTAAAAATATGAGACATATAAATAAATTCAAAAGGTGGTAAGATTTAAGGAGGATTATCCAATTAAACGACATGTTCCACTGCTCATGACTACAACCGTCTAATGTCTTGTATTTCACCCTTGCGAGCGTACTAGTCAGGCGGAATACTTCACGTTTTAACGTTTCTTATATAGTATTCATAGTTAACTGCTACAACTAAATGGGTATCGAATCCATGTTGCTACTGTAGCCTTCATCCCTCAACGTCAATAAAGATTAGTGATTCTTTTGCAGTCCTAATATTTTCGTTGTATTTCATCTCTATAATCTTAGTTCTTATCACTTATCTCTTTATTCTAATTTTTATTTATTTTAAAAATCATTCTACGGATTCTTTAAGCCATTCCGAACAATGCTAGCCCTCCATGTCTAACCGCAGCTGCTGGCACATGTTTTAGTTAGGACTCTCTCATATTTATATCATTATTATAAATATTTAGAAGTTTATAGTTTTATCTTTATTTCTTTTTTTTATATATATAATAAATTATATATATTTTTATATGAAATTCCTTCTTATAGATAGCTTGATCAGTCGTTAGACCATTGTCAAAGATTCCTCACTGCTGCTCTTAATAAGAGAAAGATTATATCTTTTGTGACCGTTCTGACGATAATCATCGGCTCCAGTTCGACGGCTAGATCCTCTCTAATACCTACATCTGTATGTATATTTCTCATATACATTTTCACTCACCTCTACGCTAAATATATATATAATACATATTTAACTTGCATGTGTAATGCCTCTATATAGCATTCGATCTGAACCAACATCATGTTCTCATTAAAAAATAAATTAAAAGTTGAATTACTCAGAATTGAACTGAGATACATCCATTATGAGTGGACTGCTCTACCATTGAGCTATAATTCATATTTGTGCAGTAGATAGATTCGAACTATCAATTACAAGGTTATGAGCATTGCATGTTACCATTACATTATACTGCTTACCTTATTTCTATGAATATATATAATAATGATGACGTTGATCATAACATGTCTATTATATAATTTGGGAATACCCCAAAAAATAATGTTGGTACTATTAAACTTATCATTAACATTGTCTCTCTATTTGTACAATCTGATGTTAATTTTATATATGGTGTTTTTACTCCCCCTGTTAATCTATTTGTTAATTTTAATTGATAACAAGCTGATAATAATACAGAAAATGCTGCCATAAATCCTAAATATGGTGATTTATTTAATGCCCCTGTTATTGATAATAACTCTCCTATAAAGTTTACTGATAATGGTGTTCCTATATTTGAAAAACTTAATATTAATAGGTATATTGATAAATATGGCATATAACTTATTAATCCTTGATAATAATATACTAATCTATTATGATATCTATCATATAATATTCCTCCTACTATTATAAATAATCCTGGTGATACAAACCCATGTGCTATACATAAAACTAAACTTCCTATTATCCCTGTTAAACTATTTGATAATATCCCTAATATACATATCGCCATGTGTGATATAGAACTATATGCTATTATTACTTTTAAATCAGTTTGTCTTAATGTTATTATTGATGTATATATTACTGTTATTACACATAATACATATACAAAAGGTGTATATAATACTGAAGCATCTGATAATGTAGGTATAATTAATCTTATAATAGCATAAACAGCTAATTTAAGAATTATACCTGCTAATAATATAGATCCTGCTAAAGGTGATTCTGAGTGTACTACTGGTAATCAAGTATGGAAAGGTGCTATAGGTGTTTTTACTGCTATTCCTAATGATATAGCAATAAATAAGATACATTGTAAATCAATAGATAAAACTAATAAACTAGTAGATTGATAATCAGTATTATCAATTAATATTTCATAAGTACCAATAGCTAATAACATAAATAAAGAACTAAATAAAGTATAGATTAATATATAATCAACAGCTTTATCTTTATTAGCAGCACCATATAAACCAATAATAATAAATAAAGGAATTAAAGCAGCTTCAAAATATATATAGAAAGATGTCATATCTTGACACATAAAATTTATTAATAATATTATACCTAAGTTTAATACTAATTCATAATATAATTTATTATTTATATTATTTCAATTAGAAATGATTGATAAAGGTAAAATATATATAGTTAATAATATAAAAATATCTGCGATACCATCTGAAGTATAATAGACACCTATTTCGTCTCAATCATATAAAGTAGGTATAGCTATTAAGATACTACTTAATAAATATAATCTTTTCATTTATTTAATAATAATCTACCTAAAATAGTAGAAATTATAGAAATATATAAGAAAATAAAAGTCATAAAAAAAGTTGAAAGAAAAATAAAGATCATGTCTATGATTAAAGGGATTTGAACCCTTAGTAAATTAGACCTAAACTAATCGCGTCTACCATTCCGCCATAATCATATACGGATGCAACGTGATTCGAACACGTGGACATTTTGTGTCTTAATAGCTCAAATATTATGCTTTAAACCTCTCAGCCATACATCCTTACCTTATTATCAAGTTAATTTAACTATGAATATT